AAGGGGATCAGATTCTATTTGTATTTGTACTGTATCGGAGATGAATCTTGGCTATTCGCACCCCTCAACTCCCCTAGACTAGACTTTTAGGTTTTTCAACCAACCAATTTACCTTTTGTAATATGTCTGAAGTATTAATATTTTCTTTTACATACTTTATCTTATACATATCAAAAAGAGTATATACATATGCTCTTTACTCATCTTTAACTATTTTATTCTATAAAATAAAAGGAGTACATCCCCAGATATTTAGATGGATAAATATGTATCATGCTTTATACTATATTAATGAATATGCATGGCGACTCATATCAATTAATTTGTAGAATAGATACTCATACAAATTGCTCATGTGCCAGGAACCAGATTTGAACTGGTGACACGAGGATTTTCAGTCCTCTGCTCTACCAGCTGAGCTATCCCGACCATCCCTTACGCACCATCCTCATTTTAATATAGGACTTGGGTCTATGTCAATTAAAAAGACGAAAGGGGAATTGCAAAGTCTTATCCAGGCCTTGTTGGAATTTCTTGGATCTTCAAAAAAAGACTTTGTAAGTTTCAGTACAGTACGAGTAATAAAATGAATTTTTAATTATTCAAATTTAACATTGGGATTCCTTTCTCAAAGATGTTCATTTGTACGTCTTTCATATAGATCACAGGGCTTTTGATAAGAAAAAGATTTTCGCTCAGATACGTTTGTAAAATTAGAATGAACGAGAAAGATAACGAATTTTGAACCGCTAACGAAATGAGAAGGTAGGATAAATAATTAGGGAATCAAATGGGCCTTTTTGGGGATAGAGGGACTTGAACCCTCACGATTTTTAAAGTCGACGGATTTTCCTCTTACTATAAATTTCATTGTTGTCGATATTGACATGTAAAATGGGACTCTATCTTTATTCTCGTCCGATTAATCCATTCTTCAAAAGATCTATCAGATTTTGATGGAGTAAATGATTTGATTAATGAATATTTAATTCTTTTTTCAACTTAATAATTGATTTACAATAATTCTTTAATTTTTCATGAAAATTAAAAGAAATACGGATTTGGGTTGTCATTAATCATTTGAAGATACGATTTCAGTACGTATACGTATATAGGTTTATTCTTCATCCTTTCTGGAGTGATTCCTTTACTAACGCACCGCAGCCAACTCCATTTGTTAGAACAGCTTCCATTGAGTCTCTGCACCTATCCTTTTTTATTATCGCCTTCTGAACCCTTGTTTGTTTTCAGAAAACCGGATTTGGCTCAGGATTGCCCATTTTTAATTCCAGGGTTTCTCTGAATTTGAAAGTTATCACTTGGTAGGTTTCCATACCAACGCTCAATTCAATTAAGTCCGTAGCGTCTACCAATTTCGCCATATCCCCCCTTTTGGTTTGTGATTAGGATTTCATTATGATACCTTTTTCCTTTTTATTTCATTTATATTATGATATGATGGAACTGTTGAATTCATTAGATAGCGATTCGCATATTGAAAACTGTTTTCTTATATTCTTATATTTGGATTTCTTGTCTATCTTCTTTCATCTCTCTTGGAAACTCATATTTGATACAATTAGAAAAGATTCTATTATTTCTCTATCCACAAATCAATATATAATCTAGATGGATACATATCACATATATAGTATACTTAATAATATATTATTATATATAAATGTATAGTATTATTACACCTATATTAGAATTCTGCTTAATATATATTTTACATATATTTCCCTATTTATATCGTTTTTAGCGTACAATCTTGAATACTTGAACGGTCGATTCTTTTGTTTTCGTCTTAGCTCTTATCTTTGCTAACTAAAAATAACTAATAAGTGAATATAATATTAATAACCATAACGAATCTAATGGCTATAACTAATAATTAATTCCTTTTTTTTTTTGAATAATTAAATTTAGAATGAAATTATTTCGAATATTATAATGTAAAATCTTAATTAATGTAATTAATATGTATTAATTATATTCTATATATATCGAATACTAGAATAAGATTCTACTTTAATTAGTAAGTTATAGTAATTTAATTACTAGATTCTCTTTAAAATTCTAAATAGATAAGATAGAAAATGAAAATATTTAATGTAATAAAAATGTAATAAAATTATTAGTTTATATACTAATTTAATAGTATGAAAATAACTAATAAAATATTTTAATATTAAAGAAATAGACAATAGAATTAGATTAGTAAAAAAAAAAAGAATTTTGAATTTCAAATATCATTTAAATTCAAAAATCAAAAAGAATCTTACTATCTAATTAACTAAATTAAGCTAATTAAGATATTGATTATTGATAATCATGTATTTGCTATGATAAATAGATCAAAATTATATATTGCTATATTAATATATTAATTAATATATTAATCGGTATATTAATTGTTATGTTCTATAATATTCAAATATCCGATATTTATTTGAAATTCTATTATATAGTTTTTATATTAATAGAAATTATTCTAGATTAATAGTAATTGTGAAGAGTTAAGAGTGAACAGTTAATAGTTAAGATTTAAGATTCCAGTAGTTTACTAAATTCCTATGTGTGTACAATTTATGTTATGCGAGCCCGCTTAGCTCAGAGGTTAGAGCATCGCATTTGTAATGCGAGGGTCATCGGTTCGACTCCGATAGCTGGCTTTTTCCATATGTTTGATTTTTTTTTTGCATAGTTGATAATATGAAATCAAAGAAATTGAAAAGGCTTCTTCCCCCTTTCCCAAAGGGCACTGATCTATTATCTCATAAGAACTTCCAATTATTAAAAAAAATTGGAGGAGTTTGATCTATGTAGACCAAATCAATCAAGAAAAGAACCCTTAAACTTAAAAAAAATTTTCTATTTTCTATTAATTTTATATTAATTTTAATACAATATATTATATAATATATATATATAATATATTAAGTTAAGGCCCGGATATTGATATACAATTTATCTAATTATTCTTTCGAATTTTTCTTTGGAATACAATACTTCAATAAATTTTTATTAATTTATTATTTTTAATTTTAATTATATTTTTCATTTTTCTATTTATCATTTAGTTTAGTTTAATTTCATTTAGGTTTATGAAACTTTATAAGGAGTCTTTATGTCGCGTTACAGAGGGCCTCGTTTCAAAAAAATACGTCGTTTGGGGGCTTTACCGGGATTAACTAGTAAAAAACCTAGAGCTGGAAGTGATCTTAGAAATCAATTACGCCCCGGTAAAAAATCTCAATATCGTATTCGTTTAGAAGAAAAACAAAAATTGCGCTTTCATTATGGTCTTACAGAACAACAATTACTTAAATACGTTCGTATAGCCGGAAAAGCAAAAGGGTCAACAGGTCAAGTTTTACTACAATTACTTGAAATGCGGTTGGATAACATCCTTTTTCGATTAGGTATGGCTTCAACTATTCCTCAAGCCCGGCAATTGGTTAATCATAGACATATTTTAGTTAATGGTCGTATAGTAGATATACCAAGTTATCGATGCAAACCCCGAGATATTATTACAGTGAGAGATGAACAAAAATCTAAGTCTCTGGTTCAAAATTATCTTGATTCATCCTCCCGTGAGGAATTGCCAAAACATTTGACTCTTCACCCATTCCAATATAAAGGATCAGTCAATCAAATAATAGATAGTAAATGCGTCGGTTTGAAAATAAATGAATTGCTAGTTGTAGAATATTATTCTCGTCAGACTTAAACACAACTAAAATAAGAAGGATTCGGACAATTTTGCCCTTCCTTTCACCGATATAAAGAGACCCTCAGGAAGGCGTTTTATCCGGGGATTTTTTCCCACTCATGTATCATAGATTGATAGGGAGATCTTCATTCCTTGTCCATTCTTTCCAGTATAATCCATACCACAGAAATTAGGATTAGGAATAGAGAAGCCATATGTATAACTGTTGGAATAATGGTATGCATTGTTATTTGATATATTGCGATCAATAACATTGGTGAATTAGGTTGAAGGGTACGGAAAGAGAGGGATTCGAACCCTCGGTAAACAAAAGCCTACATAGCAGTTCCAATGCTACGCCTTCAACCACTCGGCCATCTCTCCTGCATAATGATTATGTTTCATAAACCGAATGAATAGTGATTCATATTTAGGTTTTTGGATAGGTGCGTACACTCTATTTTAACTATAAAAAGAAAAACGCTGCCAAACCCTTATTCAAGGCTGACGGGGGATAAAAATAATTTTGTGAGACAAGATATTTAAACCAATAAATATAAGGTATCTATTCATGTTTACAAAGAAGGCACTCCCGACTTTATTTTTGAATATTTATACCGAATAAAATCCCTGAATTGGAACGACTCCACCGATTGATCCATTTTTTTAGACTATGTTTAATGGCTACCTTTAGATCATGATTATATTTAGTTTAGACTCTTATTCTATTTTCATAAAAATTCTAAAATGACTTTCCAATTTTAGATCTTTCAACAATAACCCCTTACCCCATAGATTTATTCCAAATTCATGAAACGCCCCAGGAATCTTTATATTTGATTGTATAGCGTATATCCGTTATATACACAACACAAAACGGGCGGTTATTCTATTTTCATCCATCATAGAACGATTATTCGATTCTTTTTCCTCTTTGGATCATAATTCAATCAAAACTTTTCGAATTATCCTACAGATTAGGATATAAATTCGTTCATTCTTCAACTTTGATGAAATCAGAATAGTTTCCTATATTCTTATAATACTATATTTAAATGTAAAATTGAATTTACATTTGGATGAAATCCAATCGGCTTCAAATATTTCTTAGTTTTTATTGATTCCTGTCAAAAAGAAACAATTTGAGTCGAAGTTTAATTTTACTGAGTGTGTTTTTATGTTATTTCGTATTGTAAAATTCCGTTGTTTGTGGGATTATTTTCTCACAAAAGGTAATTAAAAGAAATTATAGAATGACTTTCTGCCTATGTCTAGATCTCGAATAAATGGAAATTTTATTGATAAGACCTTTTCAATTGTAGCCAATATCTTATTACGAATAATTCCGACAACTTTGGGCGAGAAAGAGGCATTTGCCTATTACAGAGATGGTGCGATTTGATTATTCTATTTTTTATTTATTTATTTTATAATTTATTTTATTTATATATATATATTTTTTTTTTATTTTTTACCACTCTTAGTCTTCTTAGGAGGAAGACACATTATTATTCGGGATAGAAAGAAAAAAAATTATTGAAATAAATCTACGCTTGTTGAAGGTGAAGTTTGTAAATAAAACGAGCCCTTCTGTCGTGTATCCCCGATTAATGCAACCTCAAATGCTTCAATTGTCGATTCTAGAGTATTGAGCGAAAGGTTATACCTATGGTATGGGTTAAGTCAAACTCACTCCATTAGTACCAATAGGAGGCATAGAGGAAGAGGCACTACTCCTAGGAATCAACAACACGAAAACTTTGTTATAAATTATCCCTTTTCCTTATCAGGATCGGGACTAAGAAGAATGGTTGGGACAACAAACATCCATCTAGTTTGTGTTTTGGATACCCGTATAACCATCGAAGACTGTTGAAGTGACTTATTCCTGAAAATTAAGATGCGTTTAAGACAAAGAAATTACTGGAGTCACTTTTTTTATCTAGTACCAACATACTAGATGTTAAGGAAAGATCTTTTACAAGAAGGTTGGCTAGAGATTTTTTGTAAAAACACCAGCCCTGCTCAGTTTATAATGAGAATATTTAAATCTTTTTTGATTCCATGTATTATTCTGATTATGTACATAAAGGAGGAGCCGTATGAGATGAAAATCTCATGTACGGTTCTGAAACGGAGATTCTTTAAATCGAATGACGACCGTAACGGATGTCCGCTCAATCCGAAGGAAATTATGCAGAAGCTTTACAGAATTATTATGAAGCTATGCGACTAGAAATTGATCCCTATGATCGAAGTTATATACTCTATAACATAGGCCTTATCCACACACGAAACGGAGAACATACGAAAGCTTTGGAATATTATTTTCGTGCACTAGAGCGAAACCCATTCTTACCACAAGCTTTTAATAATATGGCCGTGATCTGTCATTACGTGCGACTATCTCCACTATAGAAATAAAAAGGGAATAAAAGAGCAAATCTATTAATAATTACTAGAAAAAATAGGCTTTCTACATATGTATCGTCCAAAACAACGATTTTTATCAGCTGTAGCAAAGAAATAAACTTCATAGAATTTGAGATATGAATATGAAGAAATAGGTATGCCTAAATAATTCTATGGATAAAGGATCTAATTGATAGAGAAAGCGCCGTAAAGATCAATTCGCGAGGTTTTGGGCCGATAATACGGACTGCTTATTTATGTCATGATATGAGATAAAAGTTAGGAATCAACTTATGTAATAGAGTTGATCCCCTAAGGTATTGAGCAGCGGTGTAGCATCAGATCCCAAAGATAGTAAGCCTTTTCTTTCTTATAAAGGAAAGTCTTTTTCACAGATTCTATAGAAATTCATATATGAAACCGAGATAGTTACCTTTTTAGAAAACTCTAATAATAGTGGAGATGCCTATGCACTTTATGAAGGTGGGAGAAAAGAGAAAACTGATTAAATTAGTAAGTAAAACTCAAGTTTGAAACTTATAACCATAACCTCTTTTTCTTTTGGTTAACTCGAGAGAAAAAAATGGGATAGATCCACGGATCCACGATAAATCTCATTCAATTAGATATGGTAGATTAAAAAAGGGACGCCAAAAGAACTTGACGGCTGAGCCGTATGAGGTCGGAAACTCTCAAGTACGGTTCTAAGGGAAGGAATTTACCCACCTATTCCGACCGGGGAGAACAGGCCATTCGACAAGGAGATTCTGAAATTGCGGAAGCTTGGTTCGATCAAGCTGCCGAATATTGGAAACAAGCTCTAGCGCTTACTCCCGGTAATTATATTGAAGCGCAGAATTGGTTGAAGATCACAAGGCGTTTCGAATAATAATATCTTTTTTTTTTTTATTTTATTAATTACTATAAATATTATATTATTTATATTTAATTTAATATTATTTATTTAATTTAAGTTTAGAATTCTTATATTTCTTATAATCATATATTTGTTATAATTAATTGTTTGTTGTATCGATCAGTCAAATAAAACGAATCGTTTCTCTAGGAAGAACCCAATCACAAAATTTCATTATATCCCTTCTAAAATCGTTCTATTTCGTCTAGTATTTCGTAGGGATAAACAATATAGAGATAAAATCAAAAATATATTTCTTTTCAGCAATTAAAACTAATAAAAGAGAACTTCGAATGACTAAATAGAAATACTAAAATGTCTCTTAGTAATGACTAATGACTGTTCACGCGGTTTGGAATAGAGTATATAGTAATATGTTCTACGTAAGACATAAAGTAGCTCTTTTTAGGAACTTTAAATTGAGATATGAATAGACTAGGTTACCGAAAAATAA